TTCGAAATTTGGACCAATCCGATATGATACGGAAAAACAAAATAAAGATTCATTATAACCTTAACCTTATATTATAAATAACAAAACATTATTATACAGTTCTATATGGGTAGCAAAAATTGTCTATAATATAGAATAGAAAATATAAATAGAATCCATATTTAGTTATATATCAAAACAAGATGGATACTAATTTCCAATAGACCAAATAAATTCGATGAAATCTCAAAAAACACCATGATTCAGTATATTATTCATATTCATTAGAAAAAGAAATGCCTATTCTTTTTTTAATCGTTTCATTCGCGAGGAGCCATATGAGGTGAAAATCTCATGTATGGTTCTGTAGTAGAGATGGGATTGAGAAAAAACCATCAACTATAACCCCAAAAGAACCAGATTCCGTAAACAACATAGAGGAAGAATGAAAGGAATATCCTATCGAGGTAATCATATTTGCTTCGGTAGATATGCTCTTCAGACACTTGAACCCGCTTGGATCACATCTAGACAAATAGAGGCAGGACGCCGGGCAATGTCACGAAATGCCCGCCGTGGTGGAAAAATATGGGTACGCATATTTCCAGACAAACCTGTTACAGTAAGACCTACAGAAACACGTATGGGTTCGGGAAAAGGATCTCCCGAATATTGGGTAGCTGTTGTTAAACCGGGTAGAATACTTTATGAAATGAGTGGAGTCACAGAAAATATAGCGAGAAAAGCTATTTCAATAGCAGCATCCAAAATGCCTATACGAACTCAATTAATTATTTCGGGATAAGAATTCGAACCAAAGCAAAGAAGTCTTTGGAATGAAAAAACAATTGCAATTTTAGGTTTGGTTTCTTTTTTTTAGACAAACAATATTTCTAATATTTCTTTTTTGACTTCGACCTTTGCACTGAAAGAACAAATAAAAAATGATATGATTCAACCTCAAACCCATTTGAATGTAGCCGATAATAGCGGGGCCCGCGAATTGATGTGTATTCGAATCATAGGAGCTAGTAATCGACGATATGCTTATATTGGTGACATTATTGTTGCTGTAATCAAAGAAGCAGTACCAAACACACCTTTAGAAAAATCCGAAGTGATCAGAGCTGTAATTGTACGTACTTGTAAAGAATTCAAACGTAACAACGGTATGATAATACAATATGATGATAATGCTGCGGTTGTCATTGATCAAGAAGGAAATCCAAAAGGAACTAGAATTTTTGGTGCGATCGCACGAGAATTGAGACAGTTAAATTTCACTAAAATAGTTTCATTAGCACCCGAGGTATTATAAAACAAGACCAGGATATATTTATCTATTTGAATGAAATAGATTAATTAATAGATTATGTCTCACGCATATACCTTTTTAATTAGAAACGGATACTTTTCTTTAATTACTCAAAAAAAAAAAAAAGAAAAAAATTAAATGAAAATAAAAAATAGCATGTGAATTATATGAAAAGTCAAGGGCAACAATCATTTTAGTTTATCATGGGAAAAGATACGATTGCTGACATAATAACCTCTATACGAAATACTGACATGAATAGAAAGGGAACGGTTCGAATACTATCTACTAACATCACCGAAAACATTGTTAAAAAACTTTTACGGGACGGTTTTATTGAAAGCGTGAGAAAGCATCGGACGATTGACAAGGATTTTTTAGTTTTAACTCTACGACATAGAAGAAATAGAAAAGGATCATATAAAACTATTTTTAATGTAAAAAGGATCAGCAGGCCCGGTCTACGAATCTATTCTAATTATCAACGAATTCCGAGAATTTTAGGAGGAATGGGGATTGTAATTCTTTCTACTTCTCGAGGTATAATGACAGATCGAGAGGCTCGATTAGAAAGAATTGGCGGAGAAATTTTGTGTTATATATGGTAATCTTTCTGATATACGAATTCTATGAGAAACTTACATACATATATATTGGTGAAAAAAGAGAGAAAAAAAACAAGTTTCTAATGTCACTCCTCGTTCATTAGTTAATACGTAAAGTTTTTTTTAACTCGAATAGAATAAACGAAAAAATGGCTTTATGATGGTTTAGTTTCAATTAATGCATTACTTCCCAATGGTATATTCCGGGTTCGTTTAGATAATGAAGATCTGATTTTAGGTTATGTTTCAGGAAGGATTCAACATAGTTTTATACATATACTACTTAAAGGTGAAAGTAAAAATGAAAGTAAAAACAAAAAACAGAAGTAAGTCATTTTTTGAGTCAACCGGAGGGCATATAATTTATAGACCCCGGAACAAAGATTAGAATGATTAGACTGTTTTTTTCAACTTCAACATTCCTTTTTAGGGGATATTTTTTAGGGGATACAATGAAAAGTTCCAAATTTCAGGAAAACATATTTTCTTACAATAAAATAGATTCAGAATTAAGTTAAGGAATGAAAAATATGAAAATAAGGGCCTCTGTTCGTAAAATTTGCGAAAAATGTCGACTGATCCGTAGGCGAGGACGAATTAT